CTGTTTCGACAAGCTGAATTTTAATAGGTGTTCAGTTCACAAGCTTCACCCAAACGATTTCACTCAAATAGGTGCGTGACTCTATCAAAGGATGGAACAGAACTCCAGTTAGCTCTAGATTCTCCTAGTGGTTGATTTTACCATATGGTAAGGTTGGTGCATTGTTATTGCCCGTAGCTACCTTCATTTGGTGTCCCCGACTGAGCTTAAAAACCAGCCTGGTGGGCATGCGCCGGGCTAGTCTCCTGTTCGAATAGGTTTGGGGTAAGCAGAATTTAGGCGAGTTGTTGGAATCCGCTTTGCGCAAGCTTTCCCGGCATTTTTGGATGACTTTTATGTCTGTCAAATATTCTTTTTGTAAGGTTCGACTTAAAACGGACAAGAGGAATTCTCTTCATGGCTTACTGGAAGTTCGGCTAACTCTTCCCTTTAGAGTGAGTTTTGAACGTTCTTAGCGAAACTCTCGGCGATTGAAGGGCGGCAGCAGCGGTTCATCAAGCAGCAGCTCACCAATCTGTTTTATGATCAATCAATCCATCCCTCCCTCGTGGGTGCAGGAGAAAGCGAAGCGTATGGGTTATTGGAAAGGTAGTGGGCACAGTAAGCATGAGTCGATTTCAGGATGACGACTGCTATGTTTATTTAGCTTTTGTCACACAAAAACTAATCCTCGCACGTATCTTTCCTGATGTTAGTTACCGACCTCAGTCGAGAGTTAGTGAGATCTTCTTCTGTTGCGAAAGCGTGGCCTAGGATTGAAAAGAGTCTAGGCATGTCTAGGAGAAGGCTAAGAATAATAGAATCAGGTTGGGCGTAGTGAATTCCCTGGATCTAGTGAAGTCCTATACTCGCACATGTCTGTCCAGATGAAAGGAGCTCTCAAGCCTCAGTCTAGAGACAGAGACGGGTATGGATTCACTTTCTTCCCCTGGATTGAGTTCAGGAGACAAGAGCTTCTTTTCTTTCTCTTAGTTTGATGTTCAAGAAAGCCTTTAATTGATGCTTTACTAATATAGGGGTAAAGGTTGCTTCCAAGCAAGAAAAGGGCTGCGCGAAAAGGCTATAGGTCATCGGCGATGTGACATGACAACCGGGGAGACAGGAAGCGAGAAAAGTCCATAGCTAGTCGCTGCTCACCCCTTGCTTGTTCGATCGGGGAAAGAGTACCAAACAATCCGTACCATGCTTTCGGGGAATACTTGAAGAAGGAAAAGCTTCCTTAGCGAAGCGGGAAGGGAAGTCTCGAGAATATGGCTCCTAAACTAGTCAACTTTTGATTCCCACTTTAGCTGACAGCTATGCGGTGTGGAACAGCCAATTCCCTGCTTGGAACTAACGATTTACCCCTTGAATATGGGCACTCTTGCTTCCCTATGACCGACTTTTAGAAGCAGGAAAACATATTATTAAGATCTCGCAATACCTATCGATTGTTAGCCCCTTTCAGACTACGTTCATGCCTGGACCCGGAAGCCATTCACTATCTGTAAGCATCTGAATGAATTGTCACTGCGATTATTCATTAACGAGTGACGATATCGATAATAGAGCGCCGCGGCTCGATAAACTTTCGATTACTACTATTGGCATCACAAAGATTGATGCAACGTCCATAATAGATAACTAGCCATCTATTAGCATGTTAACAATCAAGATGTCCCATATTGTGTCAAATTGTAGTGTGATGACACGTAGGTGATAATTGTTCAGTTAGCATCATATTCCAATGGTCTGTGACTGTTCAAATGCGTCAATGGATCTTCTTACCCCTAATTGTGAGATGCATCTCAATGACAAAAACATAATGGATGGTGGTCTTTCAATCATTTTAAGTGTAAGTGTATATAGGAAACTAGCATATCGCTATACCTAGCTATAGGGAGACTCACTTGTTATGAGATTTCCATAATCCATGTTAAGGTGCGGGGACAAAATACTGCAAGAGATGTACCTATAGGTACTCAGAATAGCTGCAGGTATCTTTAGTTTCCGGGTGAGAGGCCTCCATGGTTTGTTCATCAGCTCAGTTGGTTCAACGACATCGTAGTCTTTTCCATTTCCTAAACCGAAACCTTGGACCATATAGCATTCCCATAGCCATAAGTTCCCTTGGTTTCAAAGAGCCGTGATCCAAATCGCCAGTTTGACTCCTCATCAGGACCTACTTTGTTGACTTCATGAGTGACAACCTCCTCTCCATTTTAGACATCCCATTAGGCAGAGGCAGGGGAAGCGGAGGCAATGCACTCTCCATAGCCATTTCATCCAAATCAGTCTTCTTGTATGGTTCCTGCTTGTTGGACTTGTATGGTTCCTGCTTGTTGGATAAGGAAGGTGGCTAGCGTTGCTAAAGGACATGCTACCACCCCCTGTTTTGACAGCATCAGTATAACAATCTCGACAAAGATTGAATCGAAATCGCTCAGGTCAGTGAGTCCTCACCTACTCCTTATCACACCCACAAGGTAGAATGTCCTCCCCGCGTTGATCGCTCATCACCTTTGCATCACACCCAGGAATGGCACATGATGACCCTTTGCCGCCATCTGAGGATGGTTGGCTTCGGATTCAATCACCTTGTCCATAAGATGAGCTCGGGTAAGACTGTTGAATCCCCCAGTGAAGAGCGAATTGGACACATACTGCTCTTCAACCTTCTGCGAAATGGATGGATCCATTGGCTGGTGTCGGAGGCCGTGTAGTTCATAAAGTCACCACTCCCAATTTCGCTATCGAGATCATCTCTGGAGTAGCTGATGTAGCGACCGGAGGAGGCGGCCGAATGTGACTGTGGGAATTGGAGGCTTGCCGAGTGCATCGGGAATGTCAGAGCTGGATGATAGATTTGATCGGGTGCCCTTGAACGATTTGCCAGCCATAGTGTCATTTTGAATAAACCTTTCAAACTCTTTCAGGTAGTTTTGCTAAGTTTACATAGACTTCCTCATGTATTCTTTCACATTCTGTTTTACTTCATCTGCCTGGTGGCATTGATTGACTTTATTCTTTTTCATTCTCATAATAAACTTTGCACTCTGTTTGCGTTCACAGGCTTCTCATATTTGTCCGTATGTCCTTGGGCGCATGGAGGATCAGCCACCCAAATACTGATGCAATGTGGCTTTGGGGAATGTCAATTGTTTGTGAGATCTGGTTTGTAACTCACACCCTACATATGTCGTGAGGTTTGAACCCGTGACCTCGAAGTTGTCAATTAAACACCTTACAAATTGAGCTTTTTCATGGCTGCTCGATCAACTGCCCAAGTTGTGCCCAATCAATCGTTCTACTGATCTTAATGTCTTGAAGGAGAAAGAAGAAAGACCTACTATTACCAACCCCACTGGGAAATCGGATCTTCCAGGCATAGATATCTTTGTGTCCACTGCAGATCCGGATAAAGAACCACCACTTGTCACAGCCAAGACTATCTTATCTATTCTAGCTACTGATTACCCTGTTGAAAAGCTTGCTTGCTATGTTTCTGACGATGGAGTAGTCTATTTACCTTTGAGGCCATGGCTGAAGCAGCGAGTTTTGCTAATATATGGCTTCCCTTCTGCCGTAAACATGCTATTGAGCCCAGGAATCCTGAATCATACTTCAGCTTGAAGAGGGATCCATACAAGAACAAAGTGAAATCTGACTTTGTTAAAGATCGTAGAAGGGTGAAAGGTGAATATGATGAGTTTAAGGTACGGATTAATGGACTGCCTGAGTCGTCGCCTATCACCAGTCGGCAAAATTCTTCTGGAGACCAGTTTGACGGCAAGTCCGCCCCCACCTCGTTTAACATACGACAAAATACCTGAGAAATCGTTGCACTAAGATTTTGTGAAGCGCTTTGCGCGTCCGACATCGTCGAAGAGGTACTTGATAAAGACGAAAAAGAAAAAGTATTATCTATCATAAAATTCAACTCACTTGGAGTAGCATCTCCATAGAGTACAATGGCATTTGTCTGCATTGTATTTTTATTTATTTATTACTACATTTCTTTTGGTACGAAATCTCCGGCTAGTCCCCGAAAATGCTCGTTCCTTTGTCGTTTCGTAGATGCCACGGCAGAAACATTTACGATCGGGAGGCTCGGCACTTGATCAAATAGCTCCGTTCCGTAAGGTGTACTTTGTCAATCCTCCCTAAAGGAGAGAACTCCGAATTCCTCGGTCCCATCCGAATATTCCTATTGGTAAGTAGAGTGGATTCTAAGCCATGCTAATATAGTTAAAATAAATAATGGATAGAGTTTAATTCCTCAATTAAATTAGTAGTACTTCTAGAGTCCACTTCTTCCCGAGTGAAAGGGAAAATGTAAAGACTACCATTAAAGCAGCCCAAGCGAGATTTACTATATCCATGTGAATTATGTCCCCGAAGGAATTGTTGAATTATTGTTCACTAATAAATAATAGTGGAATCACTGGCGCAGAGTCAAAAAGTCATTCTGACCTGATGAAACAATTCAAGAAATCCAATTATAATTATAACTTATAAGAGGGTCTAATAAGATTTCTAGTATAATCAGAAAAGATTAAGCACAAGCAAAATATGTGAAGATCCTCTTGTTAAGTATCAAAGAAATGTTACTAATATGTAGAAAAAAAAAAAATAAATTCTGGCTCTTCATTAACTTAAAGAATTTCATTAAGTTAAATAAAAGTATAAAAATATAGAAGAAAGGTAAATCACTACCTAGCCCCTATTTCTTTCCCATTCTGTTTTGATCTAATCCTTACCGTCTTCTTATTGTCTCTATGAAACAACCGGAGGACGTCCTACTATGTTCTGTTCTTGACTAGAGGTTAACGAAAAAAGAATTAAAGTATATGTATATTAAGTAAAAGGGAAGGATTGGTCGAAAAAATATGAACCGAAGACTGACTCTTGAGTGAGTGGCCATTCGGACTTCTTCATTTTCCATTAAATGTCAGGGTAGGTGAGTTTTCCATCTTATTTATTGCGTTAGATAACTTTTTGCTTGGGAGCTTTACTCTCATACCTATAGGTAAAGACTGACAGCGGTAGATGAGCGCGGTCGTGCAAATGGATCGGTTGCACGTGTATTTAACTAGCTTGTGGACGAAGGGATTCAAAGTCTTTCTCCAATTTTTTAAAAACTTAGAAAGAAAAGACCAGAGAATAGCCGTAGAAATGTCTCCAGGCAGTGGACCAGGTGCCCGCCCAGGGTCTGCTATCATCATGCTGGTGCTAATGTGATCTATCGACACTAGATAATCTTCCACAATTTCCTTCTAAAAGAGTACTTTACGTCGTGGTTTTTTCAACCTGCTAGACGACTTTTTCTTCTTGGAGAAGGCAAGGGTTGCTGAGTTATCACAGTAGATCTTCAGCGGTCTAGAGATAGTACCCATCACCTGAAGTCCTGTGATGAATTTCCTCAGCCTGGCCTGGCATGTGGCCTCGTAGCAATATACTCAGCGTGTGTAGAGGAAGAGGCTGTGACTCTTTCTCACTCTTCCACGAAATGGCGCTGCCGGCAAGCAGGAAGACGTATCCTGATGTCGATTTCCTGGTGTCTGGGTAACCAGCGTAATCGGAATCCGAATATCTGACGATCCCCGGATCGCCTTTATGTGATCATTTAGTCTCTGACCCCTGAAGATACCTCATTACTTTGAAGGCAGCTTTCCAATGCTCCATGCCTGGGTGACTTTGGTATCTACCTAGTAAACCCACAGCATAGACAATGTCCGGCCGTGTACACGTCTGGGCGTACATCAAGCTTCCAACAGCAGAAGTATATGGAATACCCTTCCTCTTCTTTTTCCTCGGGCACTGCGAAAGACAGAGCCTGTCTCCCTTCTGTACAGGTGCGGGTTGCTGTATACCTCTCTAATACTTGACTTTTGGCCTGCCTTCTGAGAGAGTCTGAGGATACCTCTGGAAATGTCTTTGTGAATCTCAATGCCAATGACATATGAAGCTCACCCATCTCAAAGTTCCGGAATGTCTTCGTATCGCCCTGAAGCAGTATGTCGTCAACATATAGGACTAGAAAGATAAACTTTCTCCGTATATATACTGATATATACAGTTTTCCTTAAACTCAAGAGTCATTCTCACCTCATAGAATTTGAGGGAAGCTTTTTAGAGTCTTCGACTTTCCACTAAATGCTCGCTGCTCTTCTGCGAGAAGCCGGTCCATGTACACTTCCTCCTCTAGATCCCCATTGCCGAAAGTCACCTAGTCAGAGGGGAGCTCGACTCTAAAAAGAGAGGTAGAGGGTAACCCTACTATAAAACAAGCGGGAGAGGAAGTCGTCCAAAATCGAAAAGAAGATAAGTAAGCTGATAGAATATCCCGTCACAACTATCGACCCTGACGAAACCGAATGAAAGGCATTTAACCCGGGTAAGACCCATGGTGAAAAAGGCTGTGAAAGGACTTCTGACCTCATTCCAACAAAACTTATTGATTGACTCTCCGGAGCTCGCCCCAGGGTTGTCTATGCTTATACTCTTACTGTAAAGGTGGAATTGCCAGGAGATTCACCACAGTTACTGCTACCAAAACGAATCTTCTCCGGTCGAGCTCCCTTCCCTCTCCTGACAGGAACTCAGACGACTCAATTGACCGAGTTTCGAGCCCTCCCGGGACTTCTTTATTCGTCAATATCTATACCCCGTGACTTTCTTGCTCGACCTGTTACCCGCGTTAACTCTGCCTCCCAGAGATCCCGCCTGGTTAACAGAGCTTGGTATTCGCGGTATACCTCTGCGCTTCTCAGCCGCTGATGATAGAGACGCGCTTCCTTCTCCCTCCGCTCGCCCTCCCAGGACTTCCATTCTTCCTGGGCCCCCTTTAGCTCTCGTTGGGTTTCCTCTATCTCTATTATGAGAGCCTCGAGGGGCGTTGAAGTCAGGAATGAAATCCCTCGCGGGCGCAGGAGGGGAGTCTGTACCAAAACCTGGACCAACGGAAAGCATGGGACTTTTTGGGCGTCTTTCATACGCAATTTCTATTTCATTTTACGTAGGTAATTGTATCTTTTACACCCCTATTAGCTCAGTTGGTTAGGATATTCTTAAGGGGGAAAAGGTCTAGTTGGGTTCGATTTCCAGCGCCCCGAAAAAGAAGAGTTGGTAAAGCGGCATGAGACCTACAGAGTTTTTTAGGTTTGAACTAGAAAGATTGTTTTCCGATCTAGAGGTCGCCGAAGGATGAATTAAAACTTTAAAATGAATGAAAGTCAAGAGAATGCGTCTAATCGTAGAAAAGAGAGGTGGTGCAGCACCATCATAAAAGATTCCTTCTCGGTTATGGAAGAAAAAAAAGGAGAAGCAGGTGTATCAGCAAGGGGCTAATCCGAAGGTGGTTTGTCTCCATTCAATTGAGAGGGAAGCCCCCGGCGGGGAAGCTGCAAGCGCCCCATTATAGACTTCAAGGAAAATGTCCTACGACGAACACACCTTTCGGACCTTTGGCTTTAGCAATTTTGTTCGTGTGTGAGGATGCGCAGGACGCTGTGGTTATTTGGCCAGTTGCCCGGTTTCGAGCCATTGCTTTGTTTGAGGGCTCGGTGTAAAGCGCACTAAGGTTCTGAAAGAAAGCTAGCTTGGTGTGAAGCGCTATGGAGAGCAGAAGCTATGAACAGGACAACGCCTAAATACCTCCCTAAAACGACAGGACGCCTAACGCTTTCTCGATCTGCTCCACCTCATCCACAGACTCAATACTTTCGTATTAGGTTCCTGAAGAACCAACCAGAATTCCATACTTTTGATAAGTCATGACGGAGCAATCCAATTATGGAAGTAGGGCTCCGAAGGAGAAGAGGAGTCGCATCCGTTTACCAGGCTTTGCTCTCTCCTACGACTCCCTCAAGCCTGCTACCTACGACTTCCTTGGGCGAGAAATCGGACGAAAGAACTTTATTTGCTCTCTTACTTAGCGCAAGCACTAAGAAAGTTGACTACCTTAGTTGCTGCTTGCTTTCCGCGAGTAAAAAGCTTGACCATCGATGAGGCAATTCACATTGTGTTCGTATAGTGACTAAAGTCAATCAAAATCATTCTCCCCCGTATTTTTGATTAAACCTCTTCTTACCTTATTCTTGACCACTATTAGCACAGCTTCGAAAATCGTTATCTTTTATTCGCCTATACCTATATGTGACAAATGAATAAAAAAGAAAACGATCGAAGGGAGACGAAGATAAGGCTTGGTGGCTTGGAAGGAAAGACTAGCTAACAAGCGAAGGCACTGAAAGTGAGCCCCTACTCGTGTTCCTGCTCCAACTCCTATATCAGAAGCGACATATGCTCTGACAAGACGCTTTCTATTCTCTAGAGCTCTCCTTTTATTATTCCTACAGCGACTCTTAGTCCTCCCATTAACTACAGCCAAGACTCCGCCTCTATACCCTATGCCCCGTTCGTTTGTCATTTTTAATCGTTGATTGCTTGTGGTGATTGCCGTTCCTTTGTTTGTGTTATACAGGTTTCCTTTCCTTCAGGTGTGCTGTCAGGCAAGGGAGGACGAGGACAGGAGTCCAACCCGAAAGTACAACAAGGATCAAAGAACGTCTTAAAGCTCGCCTCTATGCTTTCTTAAAAAGTCAGTAAATCGGGGGATCTTATTGGAATTTTTTGAAGCGGCTTTCGAGTGAGGGCAATCGTCATAGTCAGCCAGCGAGCAATCCCAAGAAAGCGAGCTACCTAGTCTTTCTTATTCCGCTTAACTTAAACTGAGGAATAAGAATAGGAAAAACAAACCTCCAAGCCCCTATAAAGTCAGCTATTTCAATGTTATTATTCTGTCTCTTTCCTCTGTCCGGTACCAAAGCCACTCGAACTTCGAATGCCGCACCAACTCCCTCAAACACAAGGGAACGGACACTGCTCTCAGCCTGTTGTAACAACAAAAAAAAACTCCATACCAGAAGATCATTACCTTATTCCTAGAGCGGAATATAGACATTGGTACAACAGGAGGCTCGAGAGACCTCGAGCGACACATCGTAATTTACGCTAACCTCAGCGTACCATCGGAGATACTTTAGCCACATCTTAACCCATGGTTGAAGAATGAGGCGATCAAGAAAGCCCGCCCGCATAAAATGTCCGAAGACCTTCTCTTTCCTTTTCATTACAAACAAAGCGAAGGCGCTACTTAGCCCTAAAAAGAATGAGGGCCCGTGCGCGTTAACACTCCGAAATGCTAACCACAGTTTCAATGGTAACGGGAATACGCCTGCCGGCGAAAGCATACAAAGATAGTGACGCGCGGGCGATAGGTCGCACCACGGATACGATAAGAAGCACCCCTCAATCGATAGGTCAAAGACAGAGACATAGTACCAGTTACATCTCAGAAAATCGGGGTCTTTTCCACATAATAGCGTCATCCAAAGACCGGAGCATCTTAGCAGAGATAAATCCCATTAAATTTTCGGAATCTTTTGGCAAACTCCAAAACATGACTTATAATAATAATATTTTATAAATTATAGACTTTTCTTTAGATATAGTTATAGTACACTGAAACTATTTATTATGGTAAGCGGCCGACACTTTCTCGTCGGCGATCACCGTCGCGCATAGTCGCAAAGCTTCGTCGTGCCATAGACCCTCTCAGCAGCTATCCACACAAGCGTATGATGTGTAAGTGTGAATAGAGGCCAAGAACTAAAAAATCCGAGGGGTCGACCCCAGTCGAGTAAGTGAAACTCCCTTACTCTAACAAGTAAGTAATTAAAATACCTTGCTTCGAGGAGCAGGTCGAATAGTCGAAGAAGGGTATGGTATATTCCCGGAATTAGTGATCCCCCCCTTGTCTTGATTCTCCTCTTGTCTCTTCTTTGACCAGTGGCAATTGACTGATTTTATTAAACCCGTCGAGAAATTCCTTGTGAATAACTTTCTAGTAATCCGGTAATAAAGGCAATCGACGGTACAGGGATATTCAAAGCATCTAGGAAGAAAGGACGAGCGCAGCGGATATGGCTAAAACAGCGGATACGCTCGAAACCGATTCTTTCACAACTTTTTATATCACCCCAAGGCGGATTAAGACTAAGGGGAGGCAAGGAAAGAGATATTCAATCAACCAAGCAAAGAACCGAGACCACCCTTGTTTAAAGGCTTCACCAAGACAGCAGGAAGGAAGAGAGTCGAGACAGAAAGCCAAGACAGTCATCCAGGCATTGGTTACAGACAGGCAGACCAAAGAGTCAAAGCCAAGGGGAAAAGCGATGAAGTCGCTCGAACAATAGAGAGGGGAGTGCTTTCGTCGAATCGATAACAGGATGGTCAGATCATACTATCATCCCTCGACGCAACGGAAAGAGTTACTAGTGGAAGCCGATCCATATACATCTTTATGTGGACTAGCCATATTCTACGAATTGGGCGATTTCTCCACCCGGATGGAGCTTATTTTCTGGCACGTCCTTATACTCGGAAAGCTTTCGCAATATTCGTTTTGGGAGGCAGAAGGCTTGCAATGTCATTCCATCAGAGCTCGGCGATCAAGAACAGTTACGTAATGAATTCAAATCCATCTCTTTCTCGGTGCAAAGGAAAGTCAATTTATAGTGCTCCAGATAGGAATGGTCTTTCCCAACTGTAGTAATGGTCGGCGACTCGAGAAGAGATTCTACCGTTCCGGCAGCTCGTTAGAATCCACGGATTTCAATCCATTCTATTACACGGAAACTTTCTTTCAAAACTCTCTTTCTTTCACGTAGCAAAGCTATCAAGGAAGAATGCATTCGTTTCAAACGATTCTTTTACCGTAACTTCTTCACTTCGTTTATTTCATAACCTAATGTCCTTATATTCAATCAATTGAGACTTTGTAGCCCCGCTTTGTGGTTTACTGCACCCCGCCTCCGCGCGGGCACCTCTTCTTCCGAGCGCCCTTACTTCGTCGCCTTTTGCGAGTCAAGCTACTTAATTTCAGAACTTGTTTTTGAATTCTGGGTCCCAGCATTTCAGCACTTTTTTGTGGCGGGCCCTGCGGCCGTAAAGAAAGGAGCCGAAAGCACTCGAGCTTTGCGAGAAGGATGTTTGGTCTTAGTAAGATTTTACCATTCTGGGGCCTTAAAAAGTGGATTATTCCACCCAGAAGAAAGAGATTTCACCGCGTAATGTCGAATTGATCCACTTTAGGAGAGTCATATTTTCTGGTACGTCCATCTACTTATAAGCGGCCGGCTATGTTCTCTAAACTCATCTATTTCCTCTCGGCTCTCAGCGCAACGAGAAAGGATTCCCCAATAGCTGAGATTGGTACTAGAATTCGCGAATCTAGAGAGCACCAACGATGTTGACCGGGAGGGAAAGGAGCAATTAAAGCCTTTCATCTCAATCAAATGACCGAAATGGAGACTCTATTCTTGTTGGCAAATGCAAATACGAATCCACTGATTTCCATCCCCATGTTCTCTGAGCAATGACCTTTGTTTCCAACAGTAATGGAGATTTGTTGCAAACTGTCTCCGAATCCCGTGCTTTTCAAGTAAGCACCAACTCCTGTGATGTGTATTCCCCTCCAGAGTCTGTCCTCAAACATGGCTTTCTTTGCCTTGACTTTATAAGTTTCATTCTCCACTAAGCTTCTGAACTCTATGAATTTTTGAAAGATTTCGGACCGTTGGAAAAAAAGTCAAACTCCCTCTCCCTAACAGTCGAGTAAGTGAAACTCCCTTACTCTAACAAGTAAGCAAGTAAACTCCCTTTGAATCTTATCCATTGAAGAAGACAGACTTCAAGACTGAAACCCGCCCTTTATTATTATATTATTAGTAAGATAGGTTTGGAACTCGGGCTATAGTTATACTATATGCCCGGGCTTTTCTCGCTTGTTGCTTTCTTTCTTCGCATGCTTTCGCGCATTTTTTAAAAATTTTTCTTCTGGGGCCGAAGTCCTGAAAGGCTTGGTTATGGCGGTCTATAAGATGTAGGCTTATCAAGCTGAGGGAATTGCATAGTCAAGAGGAACTAAGTGCTGGTGATCGGAGCGTGGGGAACTCAGGCCGCTGGTAGTAGAGGCAATGCAATTGAACCAATTTCCTTACACTCGGAGAGACTTTACCTTTACTTAGAGAGGCAATACTACTATGCTCTTCGGTGCTCGTAGGTTGACTTCCCTTATGCACCCAGCCGCTTCACTAATGTGAATAGGTTATACAGAAGGGTGGGTTGGTTATATACTCTTATGCGCGTTCCTTCTTCGAACCTTTTGGTATGTATTGCCCCCGATCAGATCCACCAGACAAGAAACTCAATTCCGCACTGCTGCTGAGTCGTCGGACTTATCCACCAAGGGATTCGTGGAATTTCTGTGGATTGCGTTGGAGGAAATCTACCTAAGCTAGGCAGATAGATAGACTCCTTTCCCTCTGCTAAGGGGGAGCAAGAAATTAAATAAAATGATTGTTTTTTAATCAGCGCGGGTATGCAGGTACTAAGAGTCTTCTCACTACCAACCAGCAGACATCATCTGGCTGGGTCTTGCCGGTATCAACAACAAGAAAAAAAACAACCAAATGGAAACAGCAACTAACTATGGCTCTTGGCCCAGACAACGTCCTAGGCGTAGGGGAGATCGGAGCAACAGGGAACGCCTAGACGACGTTTTTATTCCCGGGCTGCAGTAAGTAGATCGAGAGGTCGTTCCGCCCCTTGTCCCCGAATATGGGTAATATGTTCTCAAAAAAAAAGTCGCTCCAATCTGACCTAGCTGGCGAGCGATCCCAGTTCGCGGCAGAGAACAAGACAGCAAGCGAGCGTACCTTTGTTCGCTTCTTCTCCACCAAGCACGGAAGTTTAAGGATAACTGTAGGTCGGTGGCTACCTAAGGAAACTCCGATTCGATCCGCCCCCCCGGCTGGGAGGCATCTACCTCATCCCGATCACAAGGAGAGGTTCACCATGATGGGGGTACTTCTTTTTTTTGCCCTTCCGGAAAGAATGAAATACATAGGGGACCATCCTTTTGTTGCGGCATGCTCCTCAGATTTACGGATTCGCAGGGGGCCTCAGGCCCTACTTAGTTTCGCAAGCCTTTGTCATTGTCAGTCAACTAAGTATGGCGCCTTTTGAATTTAATCTTAAGTAGTCTATCAGTGGTGCGAAGCGGCTTTGCGCCGGGGAGCGAAAGGTTTAGACCTTAGAAAGTCAGCGAACAGCGGTTCTTCTATGTAGATATGGTGTTCCCCCCTTGACTCTCCTAACGTCGAGCTAAGTGACTTCGTAACCTTTTCGTAGCGTAGTAGAATGAAGGCTACGCGCCGACGCTCTCTTATCTATTAGCCTAAGCGTCTTCGCTAACTCGCTCGCCTACTATATATACCCTACTAATGTATTGTATAGTAGGCTAACTCAGCCGCTTACTTCTAAAAAAGTCGGGCTAAGTCGCGCCTTTTCCTTTGTGAATAACCCATTCTCATTATCTTTCATAAGTCAAGTAGGCGAACCTATAGGTCCTTAGTAGGCGTTGACAAAGAAGAACAGCCACAGCGAATCTTTTTTTTTTTTTAATATATATAGGCCAGCTTGACAAGCTACCCTTCCTCTTGATCTGAGGTGCGAAGAGAAACATCTCTTTTTTATGACTTCCACTTATCGATCCGAAAAGTGACCGACCAGGGCCCTATTGATGAATGAAAGAAAGGGTTTATGAGCCCTAGCCCTGTAAGCCCACACCTGTGTAGAGTAGATCGTTCAACACCTGCGGCACAAACCGATTTTTGACCTATTGGTCCTAGTATCATAGGCGACCGAACGGCCGCCCCCTAATTACTAGACCAACCTGCTATAATAATTCCATAAACACCTAGCGAAGATATGGCAAACAAATAAAGTAGCCCTATGTTCGAATCTGACAATACCATACCATAATCAAAAGGTACAACGGCCCGAGCAACCAGACTTAACATAAATGTAGTCACTGGAGCCATTCTAAAAAGGGAGAAATTAGCACTACTTGGTGAAATAGGTTCTTTTAGAATCAATTTCAAACCATCCGCTAGAGGTTGTAACAATCCGAACGCTCCCACTACATCAGGACCCTTTCGACGTTGCACAAAAGCCATTACTTTACGTTCAGCTAGCACTAAAAAGGCTACTCCTAGTAGAAGTGGTAGAATTATTCCAAGTATTTCGGCTGGAACAGCTATGTACGTTTTCGATTTTCTATTCACTCATGATCTGGCCTGGTCGACTCGATCATGATATTTCACTCATGATCTGGCCTGGTCGACCCAATCATGATATTGAAGGATGGGACCTTTTCTCGAAAAACTCCGGATCGAGTTGAAGGTGGTGCAACATCGAATCTTGTTACCTTACTTCGAATGGAATCTTAGCCCGCCTCACTTGCTTTCTGTACTGCATAAGGTTCTGAAAGAAAGTAAAGGGATTTCCTTCTAACTAGTGGCTGAGAGTAAGCAAGCTACCTTCATTCAACAGATTTGTGGTTGAGTCAATAAGGGTCGGGAATCTTTGCTCTTCTCTTTTGCATTTCCGCTGCCTGCGTTCTTCTTCGTGTCCGTACGTATCGCAAAGCTGGTCGACGCCAGCTGTAATGGTTCATTTCGGGAGTTTGAACACCATCCCAAAAATACAACCCTGTCAAAGGTATTTAACCTTCCTTCCTTCTGAGTGGAAATCCAATCCCGTTTTGTCTTTTTTGCATAAAAACCAAACTAATATAATATATATATATTTCTTTTAAACCCGTTCTTCCGACCCCTCCAAAAATGACCTTCTCCAGTGTTACCTAAACCAAGTAGGTCCCTGAGCGGATCCCACGTTAGCCCCAAAACGTTGGTCTCTAACTAGAAAAGTAAATGCTTTCTTTCCCCCGCGGGTATTTTGCCTGTATGGTGTTTGCCGGGTGGGACCCTCGATCCAGAAGGTATGCCACTATCTATACATGTCTGCCTCCCTTGAAAGCTCTTGGTGCTGCGACTATCACCGCGTCGGATCAACATCGGGATTAGAATCGACTGCAAAAGCAACTAAGTCAACGCCCATTTTCTCTGGCCCGGACGCTCGAATCTATTCCACCGCAAAGAACCGAATATACTACTGCAGGATCTTCCGCAGCTTCTGTTGTTATTGCTCCCACCTGTCACTACGCCACCTCAGCAGCTGGGACTGGAACTGCTTCCGCATTTGGTACTCCCCGGGCGAGTGTCTGGTTATCTCTCTGAATCAGGTTATTCACTGGGCTGTTAAGCCATCGGGGTTGATCGACCCAGGATTCATCCAAGACTCTAGATCTCGTTAATTCTAAGGGAGTTTACTTAAAAGACCGTTAGGGAGAGGGAGAGGGAGGGACTTGCTTACTTGTTAGAGTAAGGCTTTCCGTGAGGAAAGGTAAAGTATCTTTAAGGCATATATAGTTGGCTGGTTATTTGTCTTTCCTATCCCTGCAGCTACTGCAGGTGCCCAGAATTCATGGATTCTCTGGTAGAGGGAAGTCGAGGTGGAATTATTCTTTTGTGGGCTGGCTTAAAAGAAGCTCACTATTGCAGTAGGAGTCGCGACTTCTTTCAAGGCTTTAATTTGAGCTCTTCAGATCCCGAATCTCCATAAATGGGTATGACTGGTTAAGGTGACCTGCTTTGTGCGGCAACCGCAAGTTAAGGTACTCTGGATTTGTTAGACTCTGGAACGTTATAGCTAAGGAGCGGATTTCAGGGTACCTTGACTTGCCAAACGGTTTCCAGTATGCCTATACAGTAAGTCTTTACACACATGATAGTGGCAGCCAGGTTATCGACGATTCTACAATAGGCGGCCGCTGGAAAACCCGACTTAGCGAATCACTTCCAGGCTGGTATTTAATCTTTCTCGTGCCGGTGGCTCTTGTGTGCCTCATTTATGCTGGTGGCATACCGTACCGTATTGTGCTGAACACTCACAAAAGCCGTGGCCTTAGGCTATGTCCCTAGAAGTACAATCGTTGGTCCCTCCGGAACTGGTAATCTCCGTTTGACTTGAAAGGCGCGCAGGTGCGCAGCAAGTATTCTTTCACAAGAAAGAAGGAAATCGTACCTCCTTAGCTACTTGTACAAAAAAACTAGGGCGCTATACGGAAGTTCGTGCCTGCTTATCCCGGCTACAATAACTATCGAACAGCGATCCATCTGAAGAATGGCGCTCGGTCTGTACTTTCCCCTATTAGAGAAGGGCGGGGTTTGGAACCCTCAAGCAAGACATGATCCACATAATAAGACATCATAGCGCCTAGAGATACAGGTACGGTTCATCGCGTTACTTATCCAAGCGTGTTGCCGGATAGTCGGATATGCCGTACTCTGATTTTTATGAGGTTAGGAACCATTTGCTGTTACCAGCATTGCTCATTATTAGGTAGCGCATTCCCGTTTATCGATTTTAAGGTTAGGGTGACACGTTGTCGCTTTCGCTTTAATCTTTAATAATGAATGATATGGGGAGCGCGCTTTACTAATATAATAGAATAGAAAGGCCATCGATTTCTGCCCGAACTCTTTCTTTCAGAACCTCCTAGCGAACGGGGAAAGCTTATCCCTCACTCGCATTCGCCTAATCGAGCGGAACGGCGCTCGGCGCTCATCCTACAACAGATCCCGCCTATAGTTATAGTGTCGAACACACATAAGTATAGGTTTTGTTGTCCTTACGACGGTTGTCAAAGACCGGATCTTTGCACTTCGCGACCCTATCCGAGTATGTGCTTAGTACAACGCCTCATAGAACAATGAAGTAATGTATCTATACGCCCAAAAAGAAACTTGTTCATTTATGTTACCTGTTGTGGACCTTCAATGTTTCACCTTTCATAGATCTGGGAAAGGCGGTTTTGGTTTGGGAAGTGACGTTGAGGCTGGGCACGTGCGATAAGTAATAAAGAAAGCAAAGGGAAATCAGAGGGCCTGGAAAACAAACAGTAGAGTGACGCGAAGGACCTCTAGCAACTCTACAACCGCCCTTCCTACCAAAAAGCTAACCGAAATCACGGAAAGGGCTGTAAAGAATATAATTCCTTCCTCCCTTTCTTCCCCTGTTCCGGAGATAGATATAGCCCTCTCGAAACCTAGCTGTTAGAGTTTCATTTTTTGGGGGGGGTAATAATAAACTGAATCCCCGAATGGGTACTTGAACCCTTCTCCTCCAAGGTATAGAACAACTAAGGGTACTGGTCCTGCTCGCTTTGGTTCCATCTGTCCACATTCTTCCCTTCGGCTTGATTACGAACGAAGAAAGAGACTTAAGGAGGGGCGCTAACCATGTGTTACAGGCCGCAGAAGTGAAATGCCATTATTATCAATGATTATTGAGTTGATCCCCCGTTCCCATCTTTCAAAGAATAAAAAGTGTGACCCCGGCAATCTCTCGCACTTGAAAAATAGATGCCGTATAGCCGATGGAGAAATTCACTATGAAATTGAATAGTTGATTCATTCAATCAGGACCGCGAAATAATATCATAGTAGATTTTTTCATGCCCTTCCTTTAATGAAAAGCAGCTGATTGGTAA